TATGTATGGGGGGGATTCCCATATCTTTTTTAATGGAATGAGCCTATCCTCTCTCTTCTCTATTCATATTCCAAAATTGAAAAAGGAATCTTGTGACTGATCCCTAATCCAAGACCGGAATTTTGGAGGACTCTTCTGACCAAATCAAAATAGATAATTGTCAGCAAAGTTGTTTCTTTTTTTCTTCAAATCCAAAGAATTCTTCTTACTTTATACATAGGTCATCGATTCAGCACAAAAAAGGGTTGTTTGAAATACCAATTTTTTCAATATTTTCCAATCAAATTTCCAATACCACTAAAAGTCTCAAATCTTTTTATCAACATGAGTGTTTTATATCGAAAAAAAAATTCCAATTATTATTATTAATTATTCATTTGGAAAACATTTCGATTCTAGAGTAAAACATAGTAGTAGAAAGAGTACCGTGCTTTGTCTGGACTTCAAACTTTAGCTTTAACCATGTTAATGGGTTAATGGTCCCACATTATTGGTTTGGTTCATAGAGAATCAAAATAAATTTACCAACAAATCACGAAATGCTATGGTTCTTAAATATGATTTGAAATTGATTCAGAAGTAATTCGCGGAATCATGCACCCTTTTCCCTTTGGTCCTTAGTTATAAGGAAAAAAAGTGCAGCTGGGCGGGTCCAGCCTATTCTTGAAATAAACAACTCGCACACACTCCCTTTCCAAAAAAGATCAATACACCAATCACTACACTTAGATTTATTGGATTTGTTGCTAAAATATCGGTATTAAACCCAAAACTCCCGGCGAATGGCCAGTGAATCAAAGAAACGAAAGAATCGGTTCCATTTTTCATATGATCTCCTCTTTTAGATAGACTAAAAAACAAAGAACTGCGTTTTTTTCTACGTAATTCCATAATATTTAGATATTTATTTAATTTCTTTGTTTTTTTTAGTAATTTGCCTATTTCGACACCGAGTCAAAAATAGATTTCGAACCTCTTTCTTTGAATTAGCAATTGGGGATTCCCGCTAAGAAAGATACTTTTTTTTTAGTATTAGGGACCGGGACTTCTGTCAATTGCAAAACCCCTCGTTTGTTGCAACATCCCTTAAAAAGAGGGTTTGCTTTACCTTTAGACTAAGAAAGGGAAAGAAAAAAGCGAATTGGTATGCTTATTTTAAATTTAAAATCCTCAAATAAGTCCTTGCAATTGTAGGAGTTAAATCTTGATAGAATTCGAAAAAAGCCCGAAACACAGATATACTAAATACGAGAAAAAAAAAAAAAGAAGTCAATTTCCTTTCCTATTTATAGGATTAAACAAAAGGATTCGCAAATAAAAGCGCTAAGGCTACAACCAGTCCATAAATTGTTAAAGCTTCCATAAAAGCCAGACTAAGCAATAAAGTACCTCGTATTTTTCCCTCCGCCTCGGGTTGTCTTGCAATCCCCTCGACTGCTTGGCCCGCAGCAGTACCTTGACCAACTCCAGGTCCAATAGAAGCAAGTCCAACAGCCAACCCTGCGGCAATAACGGAAGCGGCAGAAATCAGTGGATTCATAATAAGTTCCTCGCACTAAAATAAAGAAAAAGTAAAGAAATCGTTAATGATACAATCGTCCAATGAATTATGACTTAATTATTCCGTCACTAGGATTCACCCAGCCGAAGTAACTAAGAACTCCGAATTGGAGTAATAATAATATTATTTTTGAACCATCAAAACTATTTCGATATCCCTTTTTTAGTTCCGATCCACACGGGCACAACACAGGATTTTTGTGAATCCATACGACTTTGACTTTTGTTCTTTCATTTCTTTTTTCGGAACCTTTTTTTGAATTCTTCGTTCGTTTTCTTTATTTTATCTCTTTCTTTTTATTGATTCAATTCCCAGTCAAAGCAAAGACGAAATCCAACAATTTCTATTGGAATCCTTATCGAAATTCATAAGAGTCACAAGAGTAGGATGGATTAGATATATCTTTAGTTCATATATAACTAGCAATATCTAATATCCCATATACATGTCTTTCTTCCAGAACGTAAACCAACTGTTCATATCTTAGATTCAAAGTATTATTCGTCTCTTAAAGTCAATCGTATTCTAGAACCCCTTTTTAATAAATCCACGAGAGTTGGCATTTGATTCCATAATCAACTAAAAAGGGAATCGTTTTAGAAAGCATCTTTCGTTTCTTTTTTTTTTATCTTTTTTTTTTAATCAATCGCCTGTTCTCTTTCTGTTATACTATAAGAATTTTTATTCAAATTATCACTCTTGGTATTTGCTATTGGAATTGAATGAACAAAAATGAACAAAACTATATAAAGAGAATATTAGTTGACGGGGAGTATGATATAATAAGGCCAAAGAGTAATTTTAGGAAAAAGATCTTTTTTTTTGATCTCTTTCCTACAATCCTCCAATATCGTAATTTTTTTTTATACGACTCTTGGTCGTATATTCTGTATTTGTAGATTTATGTTTGTATATGTATATTTCCTAAATCGATTATCTTGAGTTACGCATACATTGCCTTGTTCTAAGCTACAAAAAAAAGACAATTTCGAAAACGAGTCAATGATGTCCCTCCATGGATTCGCCTATATAAGCCGCAGCTAAAGTTGCAAAAATAAGAGCTTGAATACCGCTTGTAAATAATCCAAGGAACATGACAGGTATAGGAACCACTAAAGGGACTAAAGAAACAAGAACAACAACTACTAATTCATCGGCTAATATATTCCCAAAAAGTCGAAAACTAAGTGATAAGGGTTTTGTGAAATCTTCTAAAATGTTAATGGGTAAAAGAATTGGAGTCGGTTGAATGTATTTACTGAAATAACTTAATCCCTTTTTTGAAAGACCCGCATAGAAGTATGCTACTGACGTGAGCAAAGCTAAAGCAACGGTAGTATTTATATCATTCGTGGGTGCGGCTAACTCCCCATGAGGTAACTCTATAATTTTCCACGGTAAAAGAGCACCTGACCAATTCGAAACAAAAATAAAAAGAAACATAGTTCCAATAAAGGGAACCCATGGGCCATATTCTTCTCCAATCTGAGTTTTGCTCACGTCTCGAATGAATTCAAGGACATATTCGAAGAAATTTTGACTGGCAGTTGGAACGGTTTGTGGATTCCGAACGGCTAGAAAGGCTGAACCTAATAAGATAGCAATTACAACCCAAGAAGTAATAAGTACTTGGGCATGGACTTGGAACCCGCCTATTTGCCAATAGAAATGTTGGCCTACTTCCACACCGGATATATCGTATAACGCCTTTAGTGTGTTGGTTGAACATGATAGAACATTCATATTGCCCTCTGACCGAAATAGAAATAAAAAAGGAATTATTTTGATTCAACCATCTTCTTTTCGACTTGTCTACTTGAATTGTATATTTTGCATATCTGCTAATTATATAATATCCACCAGTAATATCCACCAGTTTTTGTTTCTTTTGTGCGATTTAGGAATAGTACCCAAGCCATAAATCCATGGAGTTACCAAAATCATTTATTTATCTTATTATTAATCAACGATTTCGTATATAGCTAGAGCGACCCTCACAAATTGCGAATACTAATTTGTTAAGAATTAATCGGATTGAAGCTATAGCGTCATCGTTTGCTGGAATCGAAATATCTGCGAGATCGGGGTCACAATTTGTATCGATTAAACAAATTGTTGGAATTCCCAAAGTGATACATTCTCGAAGAGCCCTATATTCTTTGTGCTGATCAACGATGATTACAATATCGGGTACCCTCGTCATATATTTAATCCCCCCTAGATACGTTTGCAGGCGTGATAATTCTCTCTTCAAAATAGCGGCACCCCTTTTGGGAAGACTGTCAAGTCTCCCCTTTTTTTGTTCCGTTCTCAAATCCCTGAACTTGTGAAGTCTCGTTTCTGTAGTGGACCAATTCGTTAACATACCACCGAGCCATTTTTTATTAACATAATGACACCGAGCCTTTATTGCAGCTCGCGCGACTGAATCAGCTGCTTTATTTTTAGTACCAACAATTAAGAATAGTTTTCCCCTACTTGCCGCATCAAAAACTAAATCACAAGCTTCTGATAAAAAACGAGCAGTTCGAGTAAGATTTGAAATATGAATACCTTTGTGTTTTGCAGATATATAAGGTGCCATTCTAGGATTCCATTTCCGAGTACCATGACCAAAAAGAATTCCTGCTTCCATCATCTCTTCCAAATGGATGTTCCAATATCTTCTTGTCATTTCTCCCCCACTTCGTCTTTTTTTTAAGAGACGAGGCGCCCTGAAATAAATAATTGTTCCGAGGGAACCTTCTCTTCTACCAGAGATTTACCATTGATACACGACCCAGGCCATTCATTACTTTCTATTCATTATTATACTTTTTTCTTACCATTAAGAAATCAAACGATCACAAATAGTTAAAAGAATCCGCTCCTAGGCCTAGGACTTATTAAACCCCCTAAGCAATTGCTCGGATGTATCATGTAAAGTCGTTGAAATGCAAGAGTCAAATAATTCTCTGTGGTGTAAGAAAATATCTCTCATTTCCCCCCCAAATAAATTCCTTTTTTGTTTTTGTCTTTCCAAAAGAATGGTGTTATGCTGCCTTGAACAGTGCACTAATCCTTTGAATCCGGTACCTGCGGGTATTATTCCCCCCAGAACAACGTTTTCCTTCAAGCCCTTCAACCAATCGATACGACCTCGGAGAGCTGCTTTTGCTAAAACTCGCGTGGTTTCTTGAAAACTTGCTTCGGATATAAAACTTTGAGTATTCAGAGATGCTCTCGTTATTCCCAATAAGATAGTTCGATAACGGATCACTTCTTCCAAAGCGCGCCCCGTTCGTTCCGCTCGTAACAATCCAATTAGTTCGCCGGGTAAAAAAATATTAGACATTTCATCTTCTGAAACCAAGACTTTTGATGTTATTTGACGTACAATAATTTCTATATGCTTATTATGGATCTGCACCCCCTGCGATCGATAAATCTTTTGGATCTTATTAACCAAAGAGATACGACTTTGCACTATAGTTAGCTCAGCACCAATCAAGAACCCCCAAGGAATCCCAAGAATTCTTGTTATACGCGCGTTCCAACCCTCAACTCTCTTTTCTAGGTTCATCGATATTGAATCAAGCGAACGCACTTCTACCACTTGTTCTACTTTTGGAAGACCCTGCGTTATATCACCAGATCGCGATTTTTCGTATATAAATGTAACTAATGTATCCCCTTCGTAAAGGATTTCTCCATAATGCCCATGAACAGTAGCTCCAGGAGTAGCCAAATAAGGCTTAGCTGATCGTATTACTACAGAGTTAACTTTAACAATTAAAACTTGACCAGATTTTAGGTGTGGTCCGTTTTTAGTTATACATATATTTTCACAAAGAAACTGCCCAAGACTAATTATCGGGGAAATTTCCTCACAATAATTATGATGGGGAAAATACCAATTCAAATTAAATGGATTCAAAATGATCTTACTGTCTGTATCAGGATTATAAATTTCCCCCTTTTCGTCCATTAAATAATATTTAAGTACTTGACAAGTCTGTTTTAAATTGTCAAGTTTAAAATATTTAGTTACCGAGCGATGATTATGAGTTTTTAAATAGTAAAATGAATAAAAATTCGCAATTTGAAGGACTGTTCCTAAGGGTCCCAACGAATTCCTAATTGGGGTTAGAGAATCCTTTTGAATTGGAATTGATTGTTTTATCACATTGGGATATTTTACATCGTTCAATGGACCCATTCGAAAATAATTAGATGATGACAAAATTATCAAAGATTGGCATTCCTTATTTCTATTCAACAACGTACGAATAGTTCCTTGATTTTGGCTAAGTGATTGTTTAACCCCCGCCTTGCCAAAAATGGAATAAAACAGATTGCTATTGGTGCGAACGGAACCATTATCAGAGATCAATCCTAAAACTGACGGATGATTCCTTTTTCTGATATATGAAATTTGGGATTTCACTAAGTTGATTCTTAAGAAGTCGCGAATCAGACCATTTGTACGTACTTCAACAAAGGAAGCACAAACCTCTTCGGCGGACGAACTTTTTTTGTCTTGGTCCCACTTCAACACTAAACACGTCCGAACTAATTGAATACTTGTATCAGGACTTGCCCGAGCAGCTTTGCCCTTCCCATAAAGTACATAATTGACAACTCTAAATTGCATATTATCCTTTTCCCGCAGCGGATCCTGGGGGAAGAGTGTTGCTAAATTTATACCGTCCGCTATTTCATATGTGACTACGGGTCGAACCAAAACAAAATACTTTTTCTTGGTAGGTGTGATCCGTTGAACATAGATCCATTTTTTAAATTTTTTTGATTCCTTAGTGGCTTCCTTAAGTTCTTTTTTTTCCCTTTCTGGTGGTATCAAGATGCCACTGTGTCGGGATATCTTATCTATCTCTCCGGGAAAATGGATATCTCCTGAAAATATTTTTAGTTCAATACCACCCTTTTTTCTCTCCATTCGGACCAATCCGCCCATTCGGCTTCTTATATTTAAAGCGACTCGTGTATCTACTCCAATGATACTATTATTCCGTACCATTAGGTAAGAAGATTCGAGAAAAATATGCACTTCCTCGGGAATGAAAAAAAGGCGATCTATTTTCATTTGGTATTTTGTCTTAATTTTTTTGAGTCCTCGATACTCAATCAAGTCCTCTTTTTTGACGATTGAATGCGCCCCCAGAGTACCATATTTAGTAATTCCGGAACTCTTTCTTCTGTATCGAGGATCGTCGAAATAAGCAAGAATACTATTTATACGGAAAATACCCCCTGTGGGTATTTCAATCGAGATACCTGAATGGGGCATTAGCTCTTTCTCTTGTTCTTGAATCGAGTGCAATGGAATACAAAATCGATTTCTTTGCCTTTTTGCCAATAAATCTGAATTCGCGTGGAGAATTGCAGGATGTATGAGATTATAATGACTAGTACCTATGATTCTATTAAATCCCGAATAATCAGACATCTCAAGAATTCCACCTTCTTTTTTAGAAGAAAACTCAGAACGAAAGAATTTGTGTCTCGCTTGATCATTATTCACCGAGAGCGAGAGGCTAGAAATCTCTCTTCGTTCGACAGAAAGAGCAAGAGAATGAATATTCATTTGATCTTGATCCTTGTAGAGTGAAAAAGCAACACTCGATCTGCCTGAACCCCCCGATAATATCCATAAATGACTTGTTTTTGGCAAAAGGTGTACATTACTATATGTAATTTCGGGTACATGGTACACATCAGTACTCCAGTGCATTTCTCCTTCTGAATCAGAATAGATATGTTTTCGAACCCTCTCTTTAAAATTCAAAGTGTATGCTCCCGCCCGAATCTCAGCAATCACTTGTTCTGATTCGACATATTGATCATTTTGAACTAAAAGAAAACTTTTTGGTGGAATAGTCACATTATGCATAATATCTTCACTCTCAATAATTACATCCAAATCTATCGAACATAGAAAA